GGCTTGCATTCAATCCTCAAAAAAGAGGATTTAATTGAGTATGGAGGAGTCAAAGAATTTAAGCCAAAATACCAAACGAAAGTAGATCAATTTTTTTTCATTCCCGAGGAGGTGCATATTTTACCTGAATCTTTTTCCATAATGGTACGAAACAATAGTATTATTGGAGTAGATACACGAATCACTTTAAATACAAGAAGCCGAGTAGGCGGATTGGTCCGAGTGGAGAAAAAAAACAAAAGGATTGAACTTAAAATCTTTTCTGGAGATATCCATTTTCCTGTAGAGATGGATAAGATATTCCGACATAGTGGCATCTTGATACCACCGGGAAGGGTAAAAAAAGAATTTAAGGAATCAAAAAAATGGAAAAATTGGATCTATGTCCAATCGATCACACCTACCAAGAAAAAATATTTTGTTTTGGTTCGGCCTGTAATCATATATGAAATAGCGGACGGTATAAATTTAGAAACACTTTTTCCCCAGGATCCGTTGCAGGAAAAAGATAATTTAGAACTTAGAGTTGTAAATTATATTCTTTATGGAAATGGCAAACCCATTTTGGGAATTTCCGGAACCTGTATTCAATTAGTTCGGACTTGTTTAGTGTTGAACTGGGACCAAGGCAACAAAAGTTCTTCTAGCGAAGAAACCCACGCTTCCTTTGTTGAAGTAAGTACAAGAGATCTGATTCGAGATTTCCTAAGAATCAACTTAGTGAAATCCCATATTTCGTATATCAGAAAAAGAAATGATCCGTTAGGGTCCGTATTGATCTCTGATAATAGGTCAGATCGTACCAATCCATTTTATTCTATTTATTCCAAGGAAAAGATTCGACAATTACTTAAAGAAAATCAAGGAACTATTCATACGTTGTTGAATAGAAGTAAGGAATCTCAATCTTTAATAATTTTGTCATCATCTAATTGTTTTGAAATGGGTCCATTCAACGATGTAAAACATTATAATGTGATAAAAGAATCAATTAAAAGAGATCCTCTAATTCCAATTAGGAATTCCTTAGGCCCTTTAGGAACAGCCTGTCAAGTTGCAAATTTTTATTACATTTTAAAAACTCATAATCAGATCTCGGTAACTAAAAATTTGCAACTTGAAAATTTAAAACAGACCTTTCAAGTACTTAAATATTATTTAATGGACGAAAACGGGAGAATTTATAATTCCGATCCATGCAGTAACATCCTTTTTAATCCATTCAACTTGAATTGGCATTTTCTCCATCATAATTATTGTGAAAAAAAATCCACAATAATTAGCCTTGGGCAGTTTTTTTTCGAAAATGTATGTATAACCAAACATGGACCACACCTAAAATCAGGTCAAGTTATAATTGTTCAAATTGACTCTGTAGTAATAAGATCGGCGAAGTCTTATTTGGCCACTCCAGGAGCAACTGTTCATGGACATTATGGCGAAATACTCTCCGAAGGAGATACATTAGTTACATTTATATATGAAAAATCGAGATCGGGTGATATAACGCAGGGTCTTCCAAAAGTGGAACAAGTGTTAGAAGTGCGTTCAATTGATTCAATATCAATGAACCTAGAAAAGAGAGTTGAGGGTTGGAACGAACGTATAACAAGAATTCTTGGAATTCCCTGGGGATTCTTGATTGGTGCTGAGCTAACTATAGTGCAAAGTCGTATCTCTTTAGTTAATAAGATCCAAAAGGTTTATCGATCCCAGGGTGTGCAGATCCATAATAGACATATAGAAATTATTGTGCGTCAAATAACATCAAAAGTGTTGGTTTCAGAAGATGGAATGTCTAATGTTTTTTTACCCGGAGAACTAATTGGATTGTTTCGAGCGGAACGAACGGGGCGTGCTTTGAAAGAAGCGATTTGTTACCAAGCTATATTATTGGGAATAACGAAAGCATCTCTAAATACTCAAAGTTTCATATCCGAAGCGAGTTTTCAAGAAACTGCTCGAGTTTTAGCAAAAGCCGCTCTACGCGGTCGTATCGATTGGTTGAAGGGTCTGAAAGAGAATGTTGTTCTAGGGGGGATGATACCCGTTGGTACCGGATTCAAAGGATTAGTGCACCGTTCAAAGCAGCATAATAACATTCCTTTGGAAACCAAAAAGAAGAATTTATTTGAGTGCGAAATGAGAGATATTTTGTTCCACCACAAAGAATTATTTGATTTTTGCATTTCAACCAATATACATGATACATCAGAACACTTATTTCTAGGATTTAATGATTCTTAAGAGCGGATTCATCCCCCTTTTTTCTATTTGTGTTGCAGTCATTTGATTTGGTAATAGTACTAAAGATAATAACTAATAACGAATCGAAAAAATAAATAAAAAAATGACCGGCTTGGATCGTGTATCAACGGCCAATCTACGTTAGAAGAGAAGGTTCCGTGGGAACAATTATTTATTTCTATTTTCAGGTACCTCATCTCTTTTTTTTCAAAGAAAAAAAAGAGAAGACGTGTGGGGAGAAATGACAAGACGA